TCGAATTGTTTGGGATTCAGAAGTGAAAGAAATCATTTTATCTACTAATAGTGGACAAATTGGCGTATTACCAAATCACGCTCCTATTGCCACAGCAGTAGATATAGGTATTTTGAGAATACGCCTTAACGACCAATGGCTAACGATGGCTCTGATGGGCGGTTTTGCTAGAATAGGTAATAATGAAATCACTGTTTTAGTAAATGATGCAGAGAAAAGTAGTGACATCGATCCACAAGAAGCTCAGCAAACTCTTGAAATAGCGGAAGATGCTTTGAGAAAAGCTGAAGGAAAGAGACAAACAATTGAGGCAAATCTAGCTCTACGACGGGCTAGGACACGAGTAGAGGCTATCAACGCCATTTCATAACCAGTCGGTGTGTCCGAATAATCATCAATTTATACACCCTATATTTGGTTATTTTGTTTGACTTGATTCTGTCGATTAAATACAATCAAGCGAAATCATATTTTTATGATCACATTTTTATGCAACGAAAAAGAAATAGAATAGAAAAGATACAAAAAAAATATTACTAAAATCAAATGGGTATAAAAACTTATTAGATACCATTGACCGCGGTATCTAATAAGTTCTACCTACTATTGGATTTGAACCAATGACTCCCGCCGTATGAAAGCAATACTCTAACCGCTGAGTTAAGTAGGTCATTTATCTTCACAAAGAAAACCAAAAGGGACTCCTCCCGTCGATGGATTATAAATATCATATTACTTAGAAGCAATACCGATCAATATGATCTTGGATCATGGAATAGTCATCTTGACAAGAAATTATCTACATAATAAAATATGTATTACAAGCACTAAGGGCTGTAGCTCAGTTGGTAGAGCACCTCGTTTACACGCGCGCCGATGTTTTTCAGGGGAGTGCATCATGCAATCAAAAAAATTGATCTTATTGATAAATCGATGTCTTACTCGATAACTTTGAGGGAAGAAGAGAACAATAGCCTGACAAGGGTTCGGTCCGATTTAGGTGCCCAGTTAGGTGCCAAACAGACCCCACCGTTGATTTGATATATTGATAAGGTGAATACCTAGTCTATTCAATGCTAGGCTGAGTATCAGGGCCTCAAAAAAACCTCTTTTCGTCCTATGAACTTTAAGGTGTATGAAGTTTTCATATTTGATTTTTAAGTAGAGCGATAGAGACTTCATTTCACTTAAGTGAATCTAGGCCAGAGGCAAACCTACGTCAAGATAACCCCCCTTGAAAAACTTTGGTAGTGTTCCTGAATCTGAATCAACATAATGACTCAGAGCACATGGAGCCATCTTCTTATTTTTCTGTCAAAAATAAAAATGGCGGACTAGCTGATATTTCTATCAGTTAATGAAAGAGCCCAATGCACAAAAAATGCATGTTGGGTCTTTGAAACAGTTCATATCATTTTGATAATAATAAGTTTGATCTGTTTTACCGAGAAGGTCTACGGTTCGAGTCCGTATAGCCCTAGAGCCCTATACAATTCAAACAATTCAAAAAAAAAAAACGAATAAATATTCGAATACAAAAAATKGTCTCTTTTTTTATTTGATTTTCCTCGTTATTGTTTTAACTGACTGATTGCTTCATCAAAAGACAATCATTCCTATAAGCCCATTCATTGGGAAAGCAAAAACACATTTCATTTCAATGGACCCAATTGATCTTTTTCTAGTTGTGGATAAAAAAACCAACTTTTCCTCATTACTCTTCGTAGTCAAATTCATATGGAATTTTCCTCTTTTCCTGTCCGAAATCAACGAGTTAATTATACTACCCTTCTTTGGTATATCCAATTCTAGTGAATTTTGTATCATAACACGAGTCTGGTTAAAAACTCCAACCTAACCCAACCCCAATTTTGTGCAAAAGATAAAGTTTGAAAAAACTAATATCTTTGCTAATGCTAAGTTTCATTGTAAACATTGTCAACAACGTAAAATAGGCTTAGTATACCTTACTTAGACCTAGTCTTCTCTTTCGATAGAAAATCCTCCATTGGGATTGGATTCTAATACTAATAAAAGTAATATACCAAGACCCTTCTATTCTAAAGAAAATTCCTCTACATTCTCTTACATCTGACTACTTGTGACTACTTGTTCTATTCTAAACCACTAATAAAAAAGAGACAAAAGGACATATTCATAAAAAAGGGAAATTCAATCTATTCTATAAAGATAATCAAATAGAAAGGATAATAAAAATCGATTTCAATTTCGACCAATTTATAATAACTTTATAATAACTAATAATTTTATAATAACTAATAAATAGAATTCAAAATTCGAAAAAAAAAAAATGAGAATTCTATTTAGAATCCCTTTTCTTTAGAGAGAATTCTCGGTAAGATTGAGATGAAAACAAGAGAATTTGGATAAGAGCAATAGTTAGCTAAAAAAAAGCAAAAGTTATGTACTAAAAATAGGATTCTAATCGATGAATCTTGAAAGGAACCACGCCCCGCAAAAGGAAACTAGATGGTTGGAC